ATACACTTAACAAAACGTCTTCTTCTTTGAACAATAAAGAGGGAAAGAAATAAAAAAAAGTCTAGTCTTTCTCAGTATCTATCTATAAAGATAGTAAGAGCTCATTCCATTGATTGAAATAGAAAATTTCGGAAGAATTTTAGGTTAGAAGAAATTTCCAATCATCGGAATCCCTTTCTTTTCGAAATACAAACACGGGAATCACTGAAATATCTCTTTGAGAGAAAGAGTATGATTCATATCATAGATAACTCCATTGGAGTCCAATGGGATTCGAAATTCAGAGATTTTGATTTTAAATAGTTCAAAACGCGTTGCAGAACGATCTATAAAACAATTGATACGGTTTGATTCCTCAACTCAATTAGTAGTACTTCTAGAGCCCACTTCTTCCCCACACTACGAGTGAAAGGGAAAATGTAAAGACTACCATTAAAGCAGCCCAAGCGAGACTTACTATATCCATGTGAATTATGTCCCCTATCTCTATAAATACGAAGGAATTTTTCCATTATTCCTCCCTAATAATAGTGGAATCCATGGCGCAGAGTCAAAAAGGGATTCTGACCGAACACTATCGAGAAACCGATCTAATAAATCGATTATGATTTCGAATCGGGAAAGATTAAACACAAGCAAAATACGTAGTAAGATCCGAAGGGAATGGGAACATGTAGGAATAAGAATAATAAGGCCTATTCTTTTTTTGTTTTGTTGACCTTAGTAAGTAAAAACAGACAAGGGAGAAATCACGAAAAACCAAAAATCTCTATCTATTACAGACCTCTATTTCCCCATTTGATCCGGTACCCTCCTTCCCCATTATCGCTCTGAAAGAGGGGGCTTGTCTAGGGGTTGCCGCAAAGAAATTCTTTCTGTTTGCCCCTTTTTCTATAAAAGTCAATTATCAATCCAATCTAATATTGGTTGGATACCTGAGCACTCGGAGATTCTCGCGAGTCCGTCGTATATTGCACCTCCTTCCAAAACTCTTAATTGAATCAGATTTCCTATTCAGGCTCCACAATCTGATTCAAGATCCAGTCATTAGACACTCCCTTAGTAATAGAAGGGAATCATGAAGTCTTGATAGACCCTCTACCAGTAGATTCGAATATTTCCTTGAATCCTAGATGCGAACGAGCATTCACACTCTTTTTGTTTAGAAAACCCTCAGACCACATGCTTAGAATCAACAAAGCATTAACAGTCTGTTTCCTCTGCTTCTAACGGGGAAGAATTCTGCGAGTTCTATAAGCGGAACCGAAGAGAAGAAGAGATTTCGAGTTTTTTTGTTGATCAGGCGACACCCGGATTTGAACTGGGGAAAAAGGATTTGCAGTCCCCCGCCTTACCACTCGGCCATGCCGCCAAAATAATACAAAATAGATGAAAATTTTCCCAGATTGCTGAAGTTTTATTGTACTTGGATTTTGACTCCTGTTTTCCTTAATCCTTTTCCTAAAAGAAAGACCCTTTTTGGATTTTATCCATCCCTTCGATTGATTGTATAGTATTGGAAAATCCACAATGCTAAAAACATTCTCTGGCTTTTCTATTGAGAAATCAAATGTGGATTTTCAGCCGACAAACTTGAACCATTAACTATTGACTGCTTAGTTCGAATTAATGACGATTCTGGGATTTGAATCACAAATTGTGTTTTCCTAATGACATAAGAAAATACAAATTGAGACAGAACTAATCAGTATTTATTTTTTCAATCAAAAAATCCTTCTCAATTTCAATTATAACAAAACATATCAGTATATGTAAACCCCAGAACATAAATTGTTACACAGATATCTATTATTTAGATATATTGTCTATAGGTAATTATCATAAAATTATCCTACTTCACTTCAATTTTGCATTAAATAGAAATTCTCTTTTGATAGAACACGACCCGGACTGTCCCGAATAGAACCAGCAATAAAAGAGAAGTCGGATATTATAGCTATCCGCATACGTGTTTAATAAGTGCAACCCTTCTTATACACTTCAAATCATATTCTATTCAAAAATCAGTAAAGTAAAGTAGAAATATTTCTCTTCTCTGCGAATCGTTTTTTTTTTGAATAACGAAATCTCTAACATAAAGACGGTTAAGTGCTAAAAAAATGGATCCTATGTTGTTTCTGATTTTTCTGTCTTTGTATTTATCTCCCAAATACCGAATCCTTTTATTTTTCTCAAATTCGAATATGTAATATCATAATAATGGTATAATTGAAATCCTTTTTGTTTTGTTATTATATACAAAACCTTATGACTTTAACTTTACTAAGTCTAAGTGACAGAATTCTGTTTCTAGGACTGTTTTATCAATTCCTTTCCATTTTGATCTGTTGCAACTTCCAATTTAAGTAGAAAATTCTCTTTATTCCTCCGTTCAAACGTAGTTCATACATTTCATTCCAAATATGGAGTTGGATAAAATTTCATGTGATTCAGTAAACAGAATAGAAATTCCATCAGTGCTAGATCATCGATCTAATTC